TAAGGTCCTGTTGAGTTCTTACTCTTCGGGCGAAACTTTGTTTGACCCATTCCATAACATAAAAAGTTTGGAAATTCATCCAGTCAACACAATAATCATATTATATTCGTAGAAATAACAAAACGGATCCTTTGCTCCGATGTTTCAAACCACTCCATTCCTTTGTTTCTGATGATGTTTTTGAAGAATTGAATCCATTGATTGATTCATAGTATCTGTTCCTCCATAGTATGGAGGGACTCCCCCGAAGCAAGAAGAAAGAAGGAATCAATTGATTTTCTGGATGACACAATATGGATTTCTATAGATGAGACATCCTGCAAATCATTTCGATACTAATCTTACTCTAGAAAAAGAAAATTTCAAGCAAAAAAAAGACTCTTAATGCTCCGGGCGAAAAGATGAAATCTTGGATTTTTGCGCATATCCCAATCCTTATTGATTATCTCATCACAGTTAAAATTTTCTTTTTTTTACTTTTTTTATAAGTTCATTGAAGAAGTTTTATTTGCTCAGTAAGTTACTCCCACCCCTTTTTTTGTTTGTCCACTACTTCTTATGAATCGAAACAAACGAGTTCCGATAGAACTGGAAAATCAAATAAATAGTAATCTTTGACGAACAGGATCAAGAATCATTATTATTTCCACACAAGAAAAGGAATTTTCCACCCTTTTCTTGTGTGGAAGATTAGGAAGACGAGTAATCCCTCCTAGAATCATTTGTTCCTTTCATTTATCCGCGTGTATTCTCCTCCTACTTATGCCTATTATCTATTAGAATTCGATTCTATTAGGTACAAAAAAACTATTGATGCATTACATGGCATTTACAATCTGCCAATGGGAGGCCTAGCATAGTCACAACACTCCCATTTTGATTGAAAAAAAGAAGGGGGGATCCAGTAGTCTTCTTCGCAATATACATACTATTGCTAGGAATGGGATACAAGCAATTTCCGGCATCTCGCAGAAAAATAGTATAAACAAAGCAAGCAAAACATTTTCCATGATTTTTTTGAATCATACATAATTGCATCGATCACAACAATTCGGCTCTTTTTACCAGCTTGATGAATCCGTAGATCTAGAAATTCATTTCGGACAATTGAACCTTCTCAAACTGTTTCTTTTTTAGAACCAAAAAGATTTGTGCCAGAATAACAGATGCCAAGAAGAACAACAAACCTTGGACACGTAATGGATCTTGAAGTACTATTTCTGCATCTCCCTGACCAAATCCACCCACATTGGGATTACTCGTTAATGGTTGATCAAGCTTGATAGATTCACCCTCTGAAACAAGAAGTTCTGGTCCTGGAGGTATAATATCAACCACTTGGTGTCCATCCGATGCGTCAGCTATGGTTATTTCATACCCCCCTTTTTCTTTACGTACTATTCTGCTTACTATACCTGCTGCTGTAGCATTATAGACTGTATTGTTACTCTTGTTCCCATCGGGATAAATCTGACCTCTTCCCCTGTTCCCACCTACATATATGGGATACTTTAAGAAGTGAACGTCTTTCTTAGTAGCAGGGTCCGGGGAAAGAATGGGAAAGACGATTTCACTATATTTCTGACCAGGAACAGGACCTACCACAAGAATATTTCTTTTAGTGGGGCGATAACTCTGAAAAGACAGATTGCCTATCTTTTCTTTCATCTCGGGAGAAATACGATCGGGGGGAGCTAATTCGAATCCCTCGGGTAAAATAAGAACAGCCCCCACATTCAAAGCCCCCTTTTTCCCATTAGCAAGAACTTGTTTCAGTTGCATATCATAAGGGATTCTAACAACTGCTTCAAATACAGTATCAGGAAGCACAGCTTGTGGAACCTCAATATCCACGGGCTTATTAGCTAAATGGCAATTGGCGCATACAATACGCCCAGTTGCTTCTCGTGGATTTTCATAACCCTGCTGCGCAAAAATGGGATATGCATTTGAAATAGATGTCCGAGTTATGACATATATCATGATCGATACGGAAATGAATCGAGTCATCTGTTCCTTTACCCAAGAAAAGGTATTTCTATTTTGCATGGTCCAATTATTGATCCCGGAAATTTCTACAATAAATTAGGTAGGTAGCTAGTATAGTTCCCTATCCACGATTCTGCCATTGTACTGGAGGGGGAATCCCTTAGACGGGTAGAAGTATAAAGAGTGAGTCAGATTAAAAATGGTTTGTTTATGTACGAAGTAACATTCGGATTTGATTGATATCGGCAGATCAAATGAGTTCTTCATTCATTCATTGAATGATAAACCACTACAAGTGAAGGAGATACACGATTTAAATAATGGAAGATCCAATATTTCAAAATTGTATCTAGAATGACTGGAAAAGTGGAAACAAGACCAGATATAATTTGATTGTTATGAGCAAATCCAAAATCTTTGTAAACCGAACCAATCATTAGTTCCCAACCATGGGGCGAGTGGAATCCGATACATAAATCAGTTAATAAAAGAATAGAAAAAGCTTTTATTGTGTCGCTTAAGTTATAGAGGAATTCCTGAACCCAAGAATTAAGAATGACAAGTTCTTCATTACCCAGAATAGAATAACCACTTAGAATAGCAAAACAGATTATATTTGTCGAGAAATGCAAAATTATATGGATATGATCTTCATTGTGCATTTTGACCAATTGTATTGTTTCTTTGTGGATTCCTATACGAAGCTTTTGTATCTGTGTCTCCGGGTACTCCTTTATCATTTCGTCCAACAGGAATAGTTGTTCTAATTCTATGAATCTTTCTAGAACGTTCTTCTCTTGAATATCATTCAAAAAAGTTTCGGATTGCCTTGTATTCCACCAATTAGTAACTAAAGGTTCCAGACTTTTATTAAATGAGAGAGAGATCCACCAGGGCAAAAAGACTATAGATGCAAGATATGGGAGGGGAGTCAATGCTTTCTTTTTTGGCACTTTTAATCTGTTCTGTAAATTGTTAATGAAACTGCTTCATTCGCCGACTCTATCTGATCCGATATTTCTATGAAGCATGAGTTCTATAACAAGGTATGGAACCTATGGATCGGATCTATTCCTTCTTTTTTTTTTTGAATTGTTTAGTCCTTGGATCTAGAAAGAATATAGAAATAGAATAAAGGTCCGTTTCGAATGAAGAAATAATCAAGTTCCCAGATATCTCAATTGGTCAAATTCGAACCAATTGTATCTTCATTTGTTCCTTTCGATGAATGCCCGAAAAACCACTTGAAGTAATGAATATTATTCGGATTTCGAGACGAAAGAACTCCCCCTGGATCAATCAATTATTTCGAAATGTTTCACTGGCTACCCACAGCCCAGGAATAATTGAGGGGATATTTCTGAAGAATATTGATGATGAAATCCGAAATGGGTGGCAAAACAAGAGAGAAATTGAATAGTTATGAGAGATCCAATCGTTTGGTCATCAAGGAGCAAAAGAAAGGATAAAAAAAAAGAAACATCGATTAACGAAAGAGAGATAATTTACGAGATACGATCTATCTGTATCTAACGTATCAATTCAAAATATTGGTCCTAAAAAGATGAATTCTGTACTGTATTCCGAAATGTTCTGATATGTGTGATGAATACATACTTATTAGATTTGTTACTAGTATGAAAGAATTGAGTTTAGTTCCATATGTAAAAAAAAGAGTTTTTGTTTTGGTGGATAAAAATAGCTTCTTATTATGGTTGTTCCGTATTCGTCCGCCTGCTTTATTCTATGGGCCACAACACAACGGTATTACCAACGGAACGGGGGAAATAGAATCGAACATGTTTTGCTCGAATAAACGTTCCGAAGAAACTTCAGTTATATTAAAAAGGGGATTCCTGAGTTCCTTCCCTCATGCGGAGAAAGCATTCATTCTTCAGTTCATTTCAAAATACTTCAATTGGTACGCGCAAGAAATAGGCCAATTCAGCAGCTTTTTGTTCAATTTCTCGTGGAGTAAAATTCTCATCGGTACGAGTCAAGGGAATGGCTCCCTGGCCTCTGATTTCCATATAAAGGACACGACGAGGATAAAGACCCTCTTTAACTTCCATTCTGATTGACTGGATATCTCTCATAAGGAATCGAAGGAAGATGCGACGATTTATTCCAGGAAATCCCCAACGAAAAATACACACTATTCCTTCTTTTCTATCAAAAAGATCATAACCACTACCTACATTCCACGAAATTGTGCACCACAAATAGGAACTAATGAACAGACCGGCGATCCCATAGAAAGACATCACGATTCCTTGGGGAAAAAAAAGGATTTCCTGAGAGGGAAATACGGATATCAGATTCCTACCAAGATAACTGGAAGTTCCAACCAATAAGAATCCTAGTGAACCTAAAAAAAGGATACAGGCCCAGCAGAAATTACTTGTTTTTCGAGACCCCGTTACAAGTTCTATCCATATACGTTCGGATTGCCAGTTCATACTCGATCCAGTTGCATTCTATTGGAATTGAGAGAATAGAATAAGCCAAATGAATTTGACTTTACTTTTTTTTGTTTTGATCCCGAAGTAACTCTCATCAACTAGCACTATTATGATGTAAACCATTAGGAGTAATTCATCGAATTGGTTAGATATAAAATAATAACATCCCCTTCATATGATCCCACTATGTATATCTACATACATATAGATACATTGACTTTCTATTTCAGATATTCGCTGATCTATTTGAAAACAAAAACAGCTATACCCACATATAATATACATGCATTTATCCATATATCATGGATCTGCATGCATAACAATAACAGCTTTTTTATTTGTGCTCGGAGGGAGTCACATGTCGTACCGTACCCTATTCCACTAAAAGATATCTGTATTATGATCCAAGTCCAAGTGTTAAAATAAATTGATGAGATTTGATCCCATCGGATCTAAACAATCTTGTTTTTTTGAACATGAAGAGATAAAGAAGCCATTGCAATTGCCGGAAATACTAGGCCCACTAAAGGCACAAAAATAGAGGGTAAATTGAAATCTGTCATAGAATAGGTGCCTCGATTTAATATTTGTACTTGTTAGAAATTTGCACTTGTTAGAAATATATCTTATGATAAGTATATTTATTATAAGTATATAATAAGTGCAAGGAATGTAGAACTAAATAAGTGTACCTATTCATCTTTCTACACAAAATATATGTATGATAATCCGCTTTTTTATTCTTGTTCTCCCGTCCTTATCTTATAATAAAGAGTTTCTTACGAGTTCCCTAAGGATTCGTTAGAATCCGATCCAACAGGGATTCATAGTAAAAAAAAAGGAGGTTCTCGGGAGATATAGATATAGAAATATGCAACATTTCTATTATAGATTTTCATTATTCTATATATTAATACGTAAGAAGGAAGGGAACATGAAATTCTTTTCATTTTCCCAATTCTATTCCGCGGAAAGAAGAATTCACTCTTTTCTCCTCTTTATTTTATAGAGGGTTCCTGATTTCTAATCATCAATAGGGGTAGGATAAAAAATCGGGAGAAAATAAAAATCAAAAAAGTAATTATCCGAAACTTCTGATTCTGACTATAGAACTTATGTCACCAAAGAAAACCCCATTCTTCTTATTTGGACTTTGATTGCGATGAACTAAAGTTCGCTACAAATAACTGAGCCTAGTACTAGTGCTCTACTTTAATTTTGAGTCAAGGGAAAGAAACCGTGTAGCTGAAATAACTCACTCAGAACACCTTTTAAAGGGTTACGTGGTACGATTGGATCAAATAAGCCCTTATGGAATGAATACTCAGCCGCTTGTGAACCCTCGGGTACTGTCTTATTCAATGTTTGTTCAATTACTCTTTTACCCGCAAATGCAATGTAGGCATTGGGTTCAGCAATAATGATATCTCCCAACATACCAAAACTGGCTGTCACTCCACCGGTTGTAGGAGATGTAAGGATTGATACATAGAATAACTTTTTATTTGATTGATAATCATATAAAGCGGAAGATATTTTAGCCATTTGCATCAAGCTCAAACTTCCTTCTTGCATGCGTGCTCCTCCAGAAGCACACACCATAATAACAGGTAAAGATCTATTAGTAGCATACTCGATCAAACGGGTGATTTTCTCGCCTACTACGGATCCCATACTACCTCCCATGAACTCAAAATCCATAACCCCCATTGCTATGGGAATACCGTTTAGTTGACCTATGCCTGTTTGAACAGCCTCAGTTAAACCTGTCTTTCTTTGATACGAATCGATACGATCTCTATAAGGCTCCTCTTCCGAGTGAAATTCAATGGGGTCGATAGAGACCATGTCTTCATCCATAGGATCCCAAGTGTCCGGATCAATCGAAAGTTCGATTCTATCTGAACTACTCATTTTCAAATGATATCCACATTGTTCACAAATATTCATTTTTGACTTAAAAAATTTCTTATAATTTAATCCATAACAATTTTCGCATTGAACCCATAAATGTCTGTATTTTTGATTTATATCGAAATCATTCGATCCTTCTCCTATATCACTGTCATTACCGCCAGTTCTTATATTAGAATTCCCACTATCACTACCACTTATACTTTCACCACTACAAATATAACTATAAATGTAACTATCAATACGGATTTCAGAACGAAGATAACTATCAATGCAACTATTAATGTGATTATTCCAACTATATTTAGTATCATACATGTCACAATCATAGTAGCGATTGTCACTCTTAGACCCATTATTCAGATAACTAGAAAAAGAACTTTCTAGTTCACTCAGAAAAGAACTATCATTGTCAATCTCAAAAATCTGATTTTCAATATCAAAATATACGGAATAACCGTTACCATTACTATCCCTAACTAAAAAAGTTTCATCAGAGATGAAACTCCAAATGTCCCTGACACCTAAAAAATGATCAACATTACTGCAACTATAACTGCCACTATCGCTCCAACTAGGAATGTTTTTATCCGTATCATTTAGAATGGGGTCTTCACTTCCACTGGTATTTCCAATAGGACAGCCAAGACTGTCCATTGATTTACTTAGCCCACACCTGCGTTCTAACTCCTCGTTAGACAATATCGAATTGAACCACCATTTTTCCATAGAGCCTTCCTGCCCCCTATTTGAAAATACAATAGATGAATAGTCATTCGATGAATAATCATTTTACTATTTCATTTCCTATCGGAATAAGCATATAGATCCAATTACTAGGATCATTAACTAATAACGAGTTAGCATTGAAAGAAATGATTCTGGGAATCCGGGGTATCAATTCACTATATATGATGGAACCTTTTCTTCAATTAAAGAGGGGTTTCTCCCATGTCATGTACAAATTCTCATCGAAAAGATAAATATTTGCTCCCTCCTATGAAGAATTCATTTTCGTAGAATCTTGTATAATAGAATATTAAGTGCCTATTGCAACACGGAATGAAAGGGACAATATACAGGATGGGTAGAAGGAGTTGTGACCCTTGGCTTGATCTATGGTCCGAAACTACGG